CAATAAAACCTTCAAACTAAGTCCAAAGATTCTTTGAGTAAGAACCAGTGGATCATCGCTTATTCAATGAATAGAATAAATAAAAATACAAAGAAAAGAAAGGTTTGTCCTTTGATCAAAAAAGTATAAACTAAATGAGAGTTTGAAAGAATAAAAAATCTTTCGATTTATAAATAATATAACTCTTTCTTTGAATTTTTTTTTTGAGTCCGGCCGCGAGGTTTGAATATTAAGTATGAATCATAGTCCAAATACTTTGTGATCTATTTCATATATTCCGTGCTCCAGATACTAGAATGACTATCCGACGGGATAAAACTTCTCGATCAAGATGACAGACCCATTTTCTGTACTATCAATAGGATCAATTATAACAAGTCACACACTCATATTCCGGAAATACAGAAACAAATAAATTTCGCGGTCGAACTACCGAAATAGAATGGGCTAAAAAAATCCGAGAACTAAACTAAAATAAAAGTTTCACTTTTTGTATTGAAAAGCGAGGCTTCGTGGTTCTTGTGAAGCTAATTCAGTGAAATTCCATCCAGTAAAACGGAAGAATTATAAATCTCCAAAATAATAGATAAGAATATCGCAAATAAAGCCATTGCGACACCCATCAAAGGAGTCGTTCCCCATCCAGGGGCTACCTTACCATATTCCGAATTCAATGGTTTCAAAAAATCCCCCACAACAGTTCGTCTTGGACCAGATCTAGAACTACCCTCACCGGTTTGTGTAGCCATAAATCTTATTTTGTATTCAGTGAGATCTGTTGACTTTGTATATCATTCCGCTGTAAATAAACGATCTTATCATAGATCCATTGTGATCTTGAAATTATATAATAATGGAAACAGCAACCTTAGTCGCCATCTCTATATCTGGTTTACTTGTAAGTTTTACTGGGTATGCCTTATATACTGCCTTTGGGCAACCCTCTCAACAATTAAGAGATCCATTCGAAGAACACGGGGACTGATTGAAGTAATGAGCCTCCCAATATTGGGAGGCTCATTACTTCAATTGAGATAATGAAAAATCATTTCATTTTTTAGTTGGAACTTTAGGCGGTTCTCGAAAAAAGATAGCGAAAAAAATTATCCCTAGAGTAGATACTAAGAGGAATGTATAAACCAATGCTTCCATAAATTCGATCGTGGTTTACAATTATAGCTTCCGTACCTGTTTATTTGGAATCATCTCCCGACTAAAATAAAGAAAGAACAAGAATCAAAGAAAAGGAAAAGGCAGCGATTTTAATCAAGATTTTTCCAGCAGCCGATGTCAAATCACAAATAGAAAATAGAAGCGAAAAATAACAAAGCAATCTTGCATCAGACTACTTGTCTTCTTGTAGTTGGATCTCCAAGTTTTTGGAATGCTCCAAATTCCACTTGAGCATCCAAATCTGGATCAATACCGGCAAAAACATCTCTGAACAGGGTTCTAGCACCATGCCAAATGTGTCCGAAGAAGAAAAGCAAAGCAAACGAAGCATGCCCAAAAGTAAACCAACCCCTCGGACTGCTACGAAAAACACCATCGGATTTCAAAGTAGCACGATCTAATTCAAAAATTTCACCCAATTGAGCACGTCTAGCATATTTTTTCACAGTAGCAGGATCGCTATAACTCACTCCATTGAGTTCGCCGCCATAGAACTCAACAGTTACACCTACCTGTTCGACACTATACTTTGATTCTGCCCTTCTAAAAGGGACATCCGCTCTAACAATTCCGTCTCCGTCTACCAAAACAACCGGAAATGTTTCAAAAAAAGTAGGCATACGGCGTACAAAAAGTTCACGCCCTTCTTTATCTCTAAAGATAGGGTGTCCTAACCACCCAACAGCTATTCCATCCCCGTTGTCCATTGAACCCGCTCTGAATAATCCTCCTTTTGCCGGATTATTGCCAATGTAATCATAAAAAGCTAATTTTTCAGGAATTTTAGACCAAGCTTCTGATAAACTTTGATTTTCGGCTAACCCAGCACTAACCCTTCGATATATTTCTTGCTGGAAGTATCCTTGATCCCATTGATAACGAGTAGGACCAAATAATTCGATGGGAGTAGTTGCTGAACCATACCACATAGTTCCGGCAACAACAAAAGCTGCAAAAAAGACAGCAGCTATACTACTGGAAAGGACGGTTTCAATATTTCCCATACGTAATCCTTTATATAAACGTTGGGGCGGGCGGACACTAAGATGGAATAAGCCCGCTAATATGCCCAATGTCCCCGCTGCAATATGATGAGAGGCTATTCCTCCCGGAACAAAAGGATCAAAACCTTCCACGCCCCACGCCGGATTTACAGGTTGTACCTTGCCAGTTAGTCCATAAGGGTCGGACACCCATATTCCAGGACCATACAATCCTGTTACATGAAATGCGCCAAAGCCAAAGCAAGCCACTCCTGAGAGAAATAAATGAATTCCAAAAATCTTGGGCAAATCCAAAGAAGGTTTTCCTGTGCGCTCATCACAAAAAATTTCTAGATCCCAATATACCCAATGCCAGATAGCTGCCAAGAAGCACAAGCCAGAAAACACAATATGTGCCCCGGCCACACCTTCGTAACTCCAAATACCCGGATTTGTTATAGTCCCCCCTGTAATACTCCAACCGCCCCATGAATTGGTTATTCCTAAACGAGTCATGAAGGGTATAACGAACATACCTTGTCTCCACATTGGATCAAGAACGGGATCGGAGGGGTCAAAAACGGCTAATTCATATAGAGCCATTGAACCGGCCCAACCAGCAACCAGAGCCGTATGCATTATATGAACAGAAAGCAAGCGACCGGGATCATTCAATACGACAGTATGAACACGATACCAAGGCAAACCCATGGAAATACCCCTTTATCAACGAAAAATAGACACTATGTAACTTTATTGCATTGGAATACCTCCCCTTTTCGGTGATTCTTTCGGAGAAAGGATTTATATTTGTTCTATTCCATTAGTAATAAGGGAAGAATTCGGCTCAGAAGAAAAAAGAGAAGCAGATCTATTCTATACCCGATAAGTATCAATACGCAATGGGGGTTGATCCTATTTTTTATGAATGAACGCATCCCTATTTGTTCATCATTCAAAGGACCTATTGGTAAGAATTCTCTTTCATTCATTCTGTCTTTCTTTATTTTATGGCCTTATTCTATCTATGTATAAAATATGATAAAGGCCAATATTATTAAGACCACTATTACGCTTCCACATCAAAGTGAAATATAGTATTTAATTCTTTTTCTTTCCTTTAATGCCTATTGGTGTTCCAAGAGTTCCTTTTCGAAATCCGGGGGAGGAAGATGCAGTTTGGGTTGACGTATAGTGCGACTTGTCAAATATATTGGGTCATATGGGATTCCCCCGTTCTCTCGCCCGATCGAGATATCCTCTGTTTCGCCAAAAAAAGATTGATTGAATTATCAAAAATTTGTAGCGTGAAGTCTAATGAAGTGCAATTAGAGATCCATTTCATTTTTTTTGGGGGGGTATCCAGATTAATATTTTCAATTAGAATGATTTATGGTTGGCTTGGTTGGACCGATAAAATGAAGCATCCAGGCTCCGTTTAGAAAAAACCCAATTGGTAATATATTTATGATTACCGCCTATATCATAATCATAAATCTTTTTTATTTTAAAATTCGAAAATTATAAATAGAAATAAGAGCGATTTCAAACTGTTAATCAATCGAATAATATGAGAAATACGTTGAATATTTGGCGGAAAACGTGAAAGAAAAAGGAATTAAATTAAAATAAAAAAGTAAATGAAATCATAGCAAAAAGACGTGGTATTAGGTCATTTGTCCTATATGCGCAAATCAAAATCGGGCAGATTTTTCCTCGGAGTAGAGCATAAACCTAAAAAAAAAATTGAATAAAAAATTTATGAAACCCATTCAGGAACAAGAAAATGACATCGTGATTTGGATTGAATCCCAATGAAAAAAAATAGATCAATGAAAAGAAAAGTTTGTGCGATAAGTTTAGCGAATTTTTTCTATATTATAGGAAAACGGGCCAAAACTCATCTTTCTTTAATTTCATTTTGAATTTCATTTGATTTTAAAAATGTAAGAAAAAGCCCCTTCATTAGAAATTAGAAGTTAGAAAAGGCCCACTAGAAAAAACAAAGGATGGCTGGAATCTACACATTGATTTTTTTTCGCAATTTTTGTTGAACCGTATGCATCAAAAGGTGCCCGTACGGCTACTAAGGGATACAATTTTATCCTAATCAACCGACTTTATCGAGAAAGATTACTTTTTTTAGGCCAAGAGGTTGATAGCGAGATCTCGAATCAACTTATTGGTCTTATGGTATACCTCAGTATAGAGAATGATACCAAAGATCTGTATTTGTTTATAAACTCTCCTGGCGGATGGGTAATACCCGGAGTAGCTATTTATGATACTATGCAATTTGTGCAACCAAATGTGCATACAATATGCATGGGATTGGCTGCTTCAATGGGATCTTTTCTCCTGGCCGGAGGAGAAATTACCAAACGTCTAGCATTCCCTCACGCTCGGCGCCAATGAGTTTTTTTTATTTGATGGAAAGAAAAAGGAAGACTATGCCTTCGCCATATGAAATATGAATTAGTAAGTAATAATAGCATGGCACTTCGAATTCGATATGAAATTTTTTTTTGATTTCTTTTTTTTTTTTCAAAATATTAGATTATGTATCGAAAGAGTAGTATGAGAGAAAGGGCATTTCCAATTTTATCTTAGCTGTCGTGGGCCCATCTCAGCGTCACAAACTTTTTTTCTTTTCACACCAGAGGCTATTAACAATATTTATGTTATAAATATAAAAATAAAAGAGTACGAAAAAAAAAGACTATTTTTTTCTTTCTTTTTTTTTTTTCAAAAAAAAGAAACTTTGGGATTGCTGAATCACAGACGAAATAAATAATAAATATATAAAGCAACGGAACCATCATAGTATTTTTTAACTTTATCCAAAAAAAAAGAAGGGTGGTAATTGGATTATTTATTGATCCGGGTCTAATAGACTCTATATTTTCTCTTTTTCTTTTTTCGATGAAAGAAAAAAAAAGAGAATTCCATTGTAAAGCCGTATGCAATGCGCAAAAAATGCCTGTACGGTTGTTCAATTCTATCTTTTTCTTATTATTCTTTAGCTATTCTTCTCGCCTCATTACGTGAGTTAGAAGAACCTTTTATTATGTTATATCATCAGGGTAATGATCCATCAACCTGCTAGTTCTTTTTATGAGGCACAAACGGGAGAATTTATCCTGGAAGCGGAAGAACTACTGAAACTTCGCGAAAGCATCACAAGGGTTTATGTACAAAGAACGGGCAAGCCCCTATGGGTTGTATCCGAAGACATGGAAAGAGATGTTTTTATGTCAGCAACAGAAGCCCAAGCTCATGGAATTGTGGATCATGTAGCGGTTACATAACAAATAGCAACGATTTAACACCAATCCACAATTTAATTAAGATTGATTTAATCCCTATTATTCCTTTCCTTCTTAACGTAAGCCTAAGGGGCTAATATTTTATTAATCTTTTAAATAGAAAAAGAAGTAATTCAGAATCATCTGGTTAGGATCGATCTAAACCAGTCTATTATGTATATGATTCAGTATGCCAACTATTAAACAACTTATTAGAAATGCAAGACAGCCAATTAGAAATGTCACGAAATCCCCTGCTCTTGGGGGATGTCCTCAGCGCCGAGGAACATGTACTAGGGTGTATGTGCGACTTGTTCAGATCATGGGCTGAGAAAAAAGAAACAATTTTTTCAGTATCAACGATCAGTACCAGTGAATAGTAATGGGGTTCTTCCGCTCACTATCTAAAAAAGATAGATCTACCATATCCTTCTATTATGTATGAAATTTATGGTTTCCGTTGGCGCAAATCCAATCTTGGGATTTAAGATGAGAAAAAATTCCCCATTGGTAGCAAATGCTTATCCATTAAGCGGGGAAAATCCTATTTAAAAAGCAAAAAGATTATGCTTCGACTCTTGCAAAGAACGGACTAACAGGGTCAGCTACCCAATTAATCCTCATACTTACATACCGTTACTGTATAAGATAGATCTCGTTGTGAAAGATCTATTACTGGAAAATTTATGAGTAGAGCCGAAGAGTGTGAACTGTACAAGTTACCAATTAAATGAAGGAATGGGCTCCGGTGTATAGAGAGGGCCTCACCGTTTAAGAAGTAACCATAGAAACGATGGAACCCACTATTTATTTATCCATTTCTATTTACTCCTTTATTTTAGTTAATATGCTTTTTTTGATACCTAGTATCAATACAATTTCTTATTTCAAGGCGAAATGCCTAGAAAAAGGAAAAATCGTGGTCGGGACGGTTATAGTAGCAAAAGCCATTGGAATTTTTATTTTATACATTGGAAGAATCCGTTTTGTTATTAATAGACTAGAAAAGAATAACTGAAAGAAAGAATTAGTTATTCATCAAAATTTCTTTTATTCAATGACCAGAATTAAACGGGGATATATAGCTCGGAGACGTCGAAAAAAAATTAGTTTATTTGCATCAAGCTTTCGAGGGGCTCATTCAAGACTTACTCGAACTATTACTCAACAAAGAATAAGAGCTTTGGTTTCGGCTCATCGGGATAGAGATAGGAAAAAAAGAGATTTTCGTCGTTTGTGGATTACTCGAATAAATGCAGTAATTCGCGGAATGGGGGTATCCTATAGTTATAGTAGATTAATACACAATCTGTACAAGAAACAGTTGCTTCTGAATCGTAAAATACTTGCACAAATAGCTATCTCAAATAGGAATTGTCTTTATATGATTTCCAACGAGATTATAAAATAAGGATATCGGAAGGAATCCAACGAAATGCTTTAAATGAAATAGGGTTCCCTCGAGAATGAACTCGGGGAAGGTAGAGTAGAAATTAAAATTAATATGATAAAAAATTCTGATTCTGATAAGGTCATCAAAACAAGATGAGCGAAGACGCTCAATAAAAAAAAAGATTTCTTTTTTTTTCTTCCCCAACCAGATTCGATTCTTTTATTTATCATTTATTTTTTTCTTTTGATTATCAGATATCAGATTTTTTGAATAAAGCATCAGTCTACGTTTGATAATTTTGAATCAATTGAAGGGGTAAGCCTATTTCTGGTTCTAAGAGCAGTAGTTCTAGCGGTCGACTCGCTTCTTTCAAATTGTTTCTCATTATTAAGAAAGGGTAACGAAGATAAAATACGAGCTTGTTTTATAGCAATAGTAATTAATCGTTGTTGTTTTAAGGTCAATCTATTTACTCGCCTAGATAATATTTTTCCTTGTTCACTAATAAATCGACTAATTAAACTCATGTTTCTATAATCAATTCGATCCCCCGATTGGATCGGGGGCAAACGCCTACGAAAAGATCGCTTGGATTTAAGAAAGAGTCGCTTGGATTTATCCATGATTTCTTTATTCCTTATTTCTAAAAAGAATCCTATCTCTATTTCTTCTCTATTTCTAAAATCCTATTTTGATCGTATAAAATTCAAATTAAATTATAGAATGAATATAATAAACAGGATTTGGTTTGTTTATTTTATTATTATTTATCATTTAAATATATATAAATTTAAATATATGATATGTAATAATATTAATAATATAATAATTAATAATATTAATAATAAATATATAATTAATATTAATAATAAATATATAATTAATAATAAATATAAAAATATATATAGAATATGCATATAAATAAAATATGCGTTATATCTATAACTAATTATATACTTAATATATTATAACCTAATGTCATAATTTTCTGTCATATTTTCATATTCTCGGGAAGGGGTGACATATACGAGCAGATTTATTTTTTTATCTCCCCGTGAATTGTATGTTTGTAACAATAGGGACAGAATTTCTTCAACTCCAATCGACTAGGCGTATTGTGTCGATTTTTTTGAGTAATATACCTGGAAATGCCCGTTGATTCCTTATTAACATTAAGGCCGTTTCGAACACAACTGGTACATTCCAAAATAATCGTTACCCGGACATCTTTACTCTTGGCCATGAACCTCCTTTGAGTTTTTAATTCACCCAACTTTTCTATTTTCCGATCAAAAGCGAAGAAGAAAGGAATGAAAAAAAATAAATAAAAGTTGCTAACTCAAAACCAAATCCTGAAAGATTTCGTTGCAATCAATATAGTAAATCAATATAGATTTATAGTAATAGTAAATAATAAGAATAAGTAATACAACGATTTCTAACTCTATTTAGAATCAAATAACAGTACGGTATTTTCTTTAAGTATCTTGTAGGATACTGTTGTTCCAGCCACATTTCTCTTTTCGCTCTACTAGTAATTTAATTGGAGCTTGAACCCGAATTTCGGTGAGGTTGAATCCACTTTTTTCGTTCTACCTTCCTTATTTATTTTATCTAATTCTAAAAAACGAAAATAAAAATAAAGGGGGGGGGGCGAGAGAGTAGTCACAGATATTTGATTGTATCTCGATCTAATCTTTTTCGCCCCGTCCCGTAGCAATAACTAGAATTAAAAAAAAGGGAATGTTAACGCATCCGGGAAGAAACGATTGATCTCTATCAATAAACCCGCTAAAGAACCGAACCAGAGAGTACTTAGTACCGGTGCTACGGAAAGATATGTTTTTAGATCTCGCATTTAAAATCCTCCTTCTTTATCGTATTACATTAAGGTAATACATATATAATCACATGTATGTGTGGTTAAAGACCACTTGTATTTGTATATTTGTACCCGGAATTCCTAATTCAAAGTTCAAATTAAAATGTACAATGATTCGATAGATAAGATTTTCCATTTCTTAAAACAGCAAAATAGGTCCCTTTCCGCCTGAGAATTCCCGCCAAAAATATTCATTTACTATTCATTATATGGTTGTTATATGATATGAGACCAAAAAGAGGAAATGGAAAGATAATTTTTGTATATCAATAGATGAAATAAGGGTATGGAAAACAAGACAGGGATTCTCTACAATGACATTGTAGGCCAATTGAAAGGGATGTAGCGCAGCTTGGTAGCGCGTTTGTTTTGGGTACAAAATGTCACGGGTTCAAATCCTGTCATCCCTACCTATTACTTCTCCTTTGAGCAGTAACGAGGGAGTAGTTTTAGATTGATTAAAATTAAGCATACATAATCTATCATTTTCTCATATTATATATGATATATGATAGTATAGGTGTGCGCGATGTATTGGGGTTATAAAATAAAAGAATCCTCTTTTTTACAGTCTTATTTATTATGATAAGAAAGCGCTCTTAGTTCAGTTCGGTAGAACGTGGGTCTCCAAAACCCAATGTCGTAGGTTCAAATCCTACAGAGCGCGATTCCGCTCTTATTAGGTCGAAAATTACATCGAACTGAAAAAAAAATTGAACAGCAATTCGAATTTGACCTCCTTGGATAAAATTATTAAATTAAAATTATAAAATTATTATAAAATTAAAGAATTAAAGAAAGGGGTCAGTCAAAAAAAGAGATGGTAATTAATCAAAGGTCCAACTGATCACCACGCCTGTATTGTAAATATGCGGTTACGAATAATCCAGCCAAAGTAATAGGAATTAGACCTAAGACGATTCCAAATAGAAAAACTTCAATCATTTCAATTTATTTGAAAGGAGAAAAAGAAAGGTAATATCTATCCCTAAATATTAATCTCTATTGCCCATGAATATCAATAATTAATAATTGATAATTAACACGGTAAGGAACTATAGAATATTATAGAATATATGAAATAGGACAGAAAGCTTTGTTTTTATGAATTGTTCGTTCATTCAATTAATTTTCAAATAAGTCGTATCTTACTCAGACCAATAAATAAAGCTGAGGTTATAGTTAAAGCCGCTAGTAAAAAACCGAAATAACTAGTTATAGTAGGCATGAAGGGGCTAAATGAAATATGTTCTTTTTATACATA